CCAATAAATCAGAATTCTCGTGGAGAATGGTAGGATATATGAAATTCCAATGACCGTTGGATATGATTCGATCAGGTCCTGAATAATCAAGAACCCCCCCCTTTTTACCGTAAGGATTCGAACTAAACAATTTGTGTCTCACTTGATCATTAGGCACGGAGAGGTCAGAAATAGATCTCCGTTCAACAGAATGAACATTCATTTGATCTTGATCCTTGTGGAGCGAAAAAGGCACTATACTGGATCTGCACAGAGCTCCTGATAATATCCATAAATGACTTGTTTTGGGTAAGAGATGAACATTACCATATTTATATTCAGGTGCATGGTACACATCGGTACTCCAGTGCATTTCTCCCTCTGAGTCAGAATAAATATGTTTTCGAACTTTCTCTTTAACTTTATTAAAATTGAAAGTGGATGTTCCAGCGCGAATCTCAGCAATCACTTGTTCTGATTCTACATATTGATCATTTTGAACTAAAAGAAAACTTTTGGGTGGAATATTCACATTATGTAGAATATCGTGACTCTCAATAGTTACATACAGGTCTATATAACATAGAAAAGCAGGATGCCCATGACGTGTACGTGTGGGATGAACCAAATCCTCATTGAATTTGATTTTTCCCTTAAAAGGAGCTCGTACATGTTCTGCAGTACCACCTGTGAATACTCCACCGGTATGAAAAGTTCTTAATGTTAGTTGAGTCCCCGGTTCGCCGATTGATTGACCCGCAATAATACCTACTGCTTCTCCTAATTCGACCAGGTCGCCATGAGTGGGACTCTGACCATAACATAATCGACAGATCCAAGATATACTCCTGCAAAGAAAGGGGGTTCGAATATATATTGGTTGTGTTCGAAAGGTTATGAATCGAGTGACAAGTCCAACCCCAATATCTTTATTTTGAGCGGCAATGCAACGTGGACCCATATATATATTGTATGCTAATACACGACCAATTAGTGTTTGGACCCAAATTCTTTCCGTCATCCCATTTCTAGGACTCACGGAAATGCCTCGGGTAGTGCCACAATCTGTTCTACGTACAACAATGTGTTGAACTACTTCAACAAGTCTACGCGTGAGGTATCCAGCATCTGATGTTCGTACAGCAGTATCCACAACTCCTTTGCGGGCTCCGTAGCAGGAAATGATATATTCCGTTAAAGAAAGTCCTTCGCGTAAATTGCTTTGAATCGGTAAATCAATCATTTGTCCTTGGGGATCCGACATTAATCCTCTCATACCTACTAATTGGTGTACCTGAGATGCATTTCCTCTAGCTCCCGAAAAGGACATTATATGGACTGAATTAGAAGGATCAGTCATCCTAAAATTAGGATGCATTTCTTGTCTCAAATATTCACTTGTAGCATACCATATCTCAATGGATTGGCGTAATTTTTCTACTGTGTGTACATTCCCATAATGATGGTGCTTTTCTAAAATGAAACTTTGTTGTTCAGCATCTTGGACTAACCACCCCTTAGAAGGTACTGTTAAAAGATCATCAATTCCTAATGAAATGGATGTAGCAGTGGCTTGCTGGAAACCCAGAGTCTTTACTTGATCCAGGGTGTGCGATGTATATGCCATTCCGAAGTGATCTATTAATCTGCTAATAAGTCGTTTCATGGCAGACCCATCTATCGCTTTATTGTAAAAGAACAGATCAGCCCATTCTGCCATAAGTACTTCTCTATTCCGCTGAGTAGGATTCGCCAATGGGTTTGAGTCAGTGATTCGAAGACCTCCTTTACTGGATCTCGATTCATGTAGAAATTAAGGAATTATGATTCCAGTTGAACCGGAGAGATCCAAATTCCCGCGGTATTACATAATTCCTTAGCTTAGGTACCGTATGAGTAGGCCTGACAAAACCCCTGTATGGCTTCTTCTATTTCTCGAGAAAAAGAAATAGGACCAACAGTGGTTCGGGTGTATATACAAAGGGTTTGTTTTTTTATACGTCTTACTATTAGATAGTGCCCATAAATTTCATGATAGGTACCCAAAGATTCATATTGAACTTCGACAGGAACTTCTCTTGAGGCAATGACACGTTGATCTAGTCGCCGCCGAAGCCACAAAGGACTATCTAAATTGATTCGTTTCTGCTGATAAACTATAAGTACATCATAGGAACTACAAAAATAGGGCTCTTTCTCTTTCGTAGTATATTTATACTTATAATCATTAACTGTTTCATTTTGATAGTTTATGCGATTCCATGGATTATACCTATTTGCACAAATACCTCGACGATTCCCGATCGTTAATACATAGAGTCCAATAAGCATATCTTGGGTTGGTACCGAAATGGGATCTCCAATAGCCGGAGAAAAGAGATTCATATGAGAAAACATAAGTAAACGAGCCTCCGCTTGCGCTTCCAAAGATAAAGGTACATGAACAGCCATTTGATCCCCATCAAAGTCTGCATTGAATCCTTTACGAACTAATGGATGTAAACAAATAGCACGTCCACCC